AATGGTTCGGAACAAAGAAATGGAAGAACTAGAACCGTATGGATTTCCAAAGACTCCATGGATAGGAACTAAAAACGAGATATCGAAGTAGTTCTGATGATTCAGTATATTATCACTTCAATTCGGAGTTCTTAGTTACTTTGACCGGGTGGATCTTAGTGATGGAATAATAAGTAATAATTCATTGGTTGATTGTATCATTAACCATTTCTTTATTTTGGTGCGAGGAACTTACCATGAATCCACTGATTTCTGCCGCTTCCGTTATTGCTGCTGGATTGGCCGTAGGGCTTGCTTCTATTGGACCTGGAGTTGGTCAAGGTACTGCTGCAGGCCAAGCCGTAGAAGGTATCGCGAGACAACCAGAAGCAGAGGGTAAAATACGAGGTACTTTATTGCTTAGTCTGGCTTTTATGGAAGCTTTAACAATTTACGGACTGGTCGTGGCATTAGCGCTTTTATTTGCGAATCCTTTTGTTTAATCCTATTCTATAAACGTGAAAATACGTACTTCTTTTCTTATTTTATTGCTGTCGACTTACCGCTTGCTTCTTCGAATTATATCAAAACTTCACTCCACTTCTTCGTTGAGACAATACTCCGGGGAAGGTCTGATTTGAGGATGAGGAATTAGTAGATCCACTCGCTTTCTCACTTCCCGTCCTTAATTTAATGGAAACCCCTTTTGACTTTTAGGAAGCGTTGCAGGTATTTCGCAATTGACATGAAACCGGGGACCTAATAAGTATCTTATTGGGAACTTCAATTGAAATAAAATAATAATAAAGAATCCATTTTTGAAATTTGAAAATGATTTCAAATGAAATGAATATATTCATATTTAAAATAAGTCAATTAATAAAAAAAAGAAATCAATAATAAAAAAACGGGACGAAGTGATACAAAAAGAACTCTGTTCGATTTTGTTAGTCCTATCTATAAGAGGAGAGCATATGAAAAATGTAACCGATTCTTTCGTTTCCTTGGGTTACTGGCCATCCGCCGGGAGTTTCGGGTTGAATACCGATATTTTAGCAACAAATCTAATAAATCTAAGTGTAGTGCTTGGTGTATTGATCTTTTTTGGAAAGGGAGTGTGTGCGAGTTGTGTATTTCAAGAATAGGCTGGATCCAACCGGCTGCACTTTCTTTTTTTTTTTTATTTATAAATAGGGAAGAAAGGTGCACGATCTCGACGAATTACTTCTGAATAAATTAAGAAATCATATGTAAGAACCATAGCATTTCGTGACTCATTGGTAAATCAACTTTGATTCTCTATCAACCAATAATGTGGGACCATTAACATGGTTAAAGCTAAACCGCCTGAAGTCCAGGCACAACATGGTACTCTTTCTACCACTACGTTAGTACGGAGATGGTTTCAAAATGAATAGTTGGCAATTTATCCGATATAGAACACTCATATCGATAAAATGATTTGAACCATTTACTGGAAAAATGGGTGTCTCGCCCTTTTTTTATCCAATGCTGAATCGACGACCTATGTATAAAATAAGAAGAATTTTTTTGAAGAAAAAAAAAAACAACTTTGCTGACAATTACAGATTTTTTTTGTCTGGTCGGAAGAGTCCTCTGAATATTCTGGTCTTGTATCAGTTTCCATATCTTGGAATACGAACAGAGAAGAGAGGGTAGGCTCATTACATTAAAAGATATGGGAATGCTCATAACATAAGTAACTGAGCGTGAGAGCCAAATGAATCGAAAGATTCATGTTTGGTTCGGGAAGAGATCATGGAAGTGAAGTTGTGAAATGAATGGGAAAATAATCTACTTTCATTAAGTGATTTATTAGATAATCGAAAACAGAGGATTCTGAGTACTATTCGAAATTCAGAAGAACTACGCGGAGGAGCTATTGAGCAGCTCGAAAAAGCCCGGGCTCGCTTACGGAAAGTGGAAATGGAAGCAGATGAGTTTCGAGTGAATGGATACTCTGAGATAGAACGAGAAAAACAGAATTTGATTAATGCCACTTATGAGAATTTGGAACGATTAGAAAATTACAAAAATGAAACCATTCATTTTGAACAACAAAGAGCAATTAATCAGGTCCGACAGCGAGTTTTCCAACAAGCCTTACAAGGAGCTCTAGGAACTCTGAATAGTTGTTCGAACAGCGAGTTACATTTACGCACCATCAGTGCTAATATTGGCATGCTCGGGGCCATGAAAGAAATAACTGATTAGCCCTTTTACTGTAGGCATTATTTTTTTTTTTTTCTCCCTTTGTTTCCGAAAAAGAATTAAGAGACACTAATGGTAACCATTCGAGCCGACGAAATTAGTAATATTATCCGTGAACGTATTGAACAATATAATCGAGAAGTCACGATTGTGAATACCGGCACCGTACTTCAAGTAGGCGATGGCATTGCTCGTATTCATGGTCTTGATGAAGTAATGGCAGGGGAATTAGTAGAATTTGAAGAGGGTACAATAGGCATTGCTCTGAATTTGGAATCAAACAATGTTG